CGAGCCCCGCCAGTCCCGACGGATCCAATATCCAATAAATCCATCCATTTTTTTTTCCTTTCTATGAACTATGTAAAGGGTGTCGGGAGCATAATTTCATTCCCAAAGAAAAAAGGAGTTTAGAACTTAAGTCTTTTTTTTTTCGCTTTTCTTGTTTGTTTAGGTTTGAAACTAGTTGACTAATAGAAGTGAAAAGGCAATCTGATGAAGTATCAATCAGATGATTGATTGTACAAGGAAGACGCAAGGTAGGTTCTATAAAAAAACAAGGAAACGGATGATAAAGAAAGGAATTTTGGATGGATTGGGTCAGGAATCCAAATTTTATTTGGATTCGGTATGGATAAAATAACTTCCTATGTTATAATATTATACTATTCAAGTCTCGACGACAAATTGATTGGATAGATCAGATATTGTTATTCATGATATTGATCTGATTCAAGACCATTGAAAGGTAATTCATTCATTGAATTTACAGACGAAAGATTTATCATCTCTAGGGGATTAAATCCCGAGTTATTGTAAAGTAAAAAAAAACCAATGAGATTATGGAAGTCAATATTCTTGCATTTATCGCTACTGCACTATTCATTCTAGTTCCTACTGCTTTTCTACTTATCATTTACGTAAAAACAGTCAGTCAAAATGATTAATTCCGTTGAATTTGAAAATTCAATGGAATGAAACTTTCCTTTTTCTTTTTTTTTTTCAAAAATGGACGAAGTCAAATGAAAAGGGTTTCCATTTTGCGTCTTAACTTAAATGAAATGAGCGGACTATAATCGTCAATATTCTATCAATTTGATAGTATGGTAAGAAAGAAATAGATGCATTTTTCTTTCTACCATACTATCTACCTCTCCGTTTATATCTATTTCTTAGTCTATAAAGTTACTAATCTAGAATACAAGGAAGTTTCTCTAGATCAATCTACACTATTGTATTTATATATGTGTATATTAATTCCATATATTTATTTGTTTTGTCTGGAATTAACATAACATCCAATTTGCTACATCTATTTGTTCCAATCATCTGAATCCCTTTCTTTTCGAAATACAAAGAGGGGAATCGCTGAAATATCTCTTTGATTGAAAGAGTATGCTTCATATCATAGATTCCTCGATTGGAGTTCAATCGGATTCGAAATTCAGATATTTTTTTTATTAGTTCAAAATGAATAGGTCAAAACGGGTTTCAGAACCATCTATAAAACAATTGATACGGTTTGATTCCTCAACTCAATTAGTATTACTTTTAAAGCCCACTTCTTCCCCACACTACGAGTGAAAGGGAAAATGTAAAGACTACCATTAAAGCAGCCCAAGCGAGACTTACTATATCCATGTTAATTATGTCCCCTATCTCTATAAATACAAAGGAATTATTCTATTATTCCTCACTAATAATAATGGAATCAATGGCGCAGAGTCAAAAAGGGATTCTGGCCGAACACTATTGAGAAACCAATCAAAAAAATCAATTCTGATTTTGAATCGGGAAAGATTAAACACAAGCAAGATACGTAGTAACATCCCAAGGAAATGGGAACATATAGGAATACGAATCAAATAACAAATAAAAGTCCTATTCTTTTTTTTCTCCCTTTTCTATAAAAAGTCAATTATTCATACAATCCAATATTGGTTGGATACCTGAGCACTCAGAGATTCTCGCGCGTCCGTCATATATAACCTTTCAAATCAAAAATGATTAATGGAATCTGATTTCCTATCAGACTCTACAATCTGATTCAAGATCCATTCATTAGACACTCCCTTAGTGATAGAGTGATAGAAGGAAATCGTGAAGTCTTGATAGCCCCTCTGTCAGTCAATTCTACTATTTCCTTATGATTAGAATCAAACAAAGTATCAACAGTCTGTTTCCTCTGCTTCTCACGGGTCATTTTTCTGCGAGTTCTATCAGAAGAGATTTCCAATTTTTTTGTTTGTTGATCAGGCGACACCCGGATTTGAACTGGGGAAAAAGGATTTGCAGTCCCCCGCCTTACCACTCGGCCATGCCGCCAAAACAATACAAAATAGATGAGAAAATTTTTCCGGATTACTGAAATTTTAATTTTATTGTACTTGTATTTTGACTCCTGTTTTCCTTAATACTTTTCCTAAAATAAGCACCCCTTTTTGCATTTTTGTATTTGATCCATCCCTTCGATTGATTATAGAGTATCTGAAAATCAACATTTGATTTCTCAATAGAAAAGCGATAGAATTAGCATTGTTGATTTTCAGCCGACTAATTTGAACCATTAACTATTGCCTGCTTACTTCGAATTCATGAACGATTCTGGGATTTGAATCTCAAAATTTTGTTTTCCTAATGACATAAGAAAATACAAATTGAGACAGAACTAATCAGTATTGATTTTTTCAATCAAAAAAGCCTTCTCGATTTCCATTATAATAAAACATATGAGTATATGTAAACCCCAGAACATAAATTGTTACACAGACATCTCGTATTTAGAATTTAG